ATTTTTTTTTTCCAAAATCTTCAAAATATAATTTTCAAAATATAATTTAAAGAAAATGGATGTAATAAAACATAATAAAGTTTAATTTTTATTGTATTGTATTTGCTAGTTCTAAAGATTTCTCACTGACGAGCCACAGCAATTGCACCTATCAAAGCGACTAAAAGAATGATTGAAATGAATTCAAATGGGAGAAAAAAATCTGTTGATAAATGAATTCCAATTTGTTGACTATTACTTATTAAATCTTGTTCTATAATCTGATTTGATCTTGTAGTCCAAATAATCGCATACCATGACGTATCAAAAATAGTAGTAATTAGTGAAAAAAAAATACTTGTACAAACTAGCGAAGTAACCCCATCGCCAACGGTCAAAATATTAAAATCCTTGTAAGATTCTGAACTGTTCATGAACATAACAGCAAATATGATTAAAACATTTATAGCTCCCACGTAAATAAGAAGTTGTGCAGCAGCTACAAAATGGGAGTTTGATAGAATATATAATAAGGATATAGAAACAAGAACCAATCCCAACGAAAAAGCAGAATAAATTGTATTGGTAAATAATACCACTCCTAAACTTCCTAATATCAGACCTGATCCCAGAAAAACTAAAAGAAAATCGTGTATTGATCCAGGCAAATCCATTATGTTAAAATAAAAGAAAAATAAATCAAAATGTTTTTCATGACCTTATTGACTCCACCAGGAAAATTTTGTTTATGATACATTCTTAATTTAATTAATGAATCAATTTTAATGAAATTTTAAGGAATGTAAATTGCTGTAGGTACAATTATTGAACTAATCTCATTCTTTACTCCAACATGGGGTAGTTCGAAACTATCAATATCCATTTCTATATTTCGAAAAAAATTAGGAATATATTCCTTTATATAAAAACGGGGTCATTAGTAATTGTAAATTCCTCTTTAATCAAAGAGTTTACCCCCATTTCTTTTTTATTCGATTTGAGGTGAATTCAAAATTGTTCGAATTGTATAATCATCAAGTACTGACATTGGTAAACGACTCAAAGCAATTTGATTATAATTCAATTCATGACGATCATAAGTAGAAAGTTCATATTCTTCAGTCATTGATAAACAATTTGTTGGACAATACTCAACACAGTTACCACAAAATATACAAATTCCAAAATCAATACTGTAATTAAGTAATCGTTTTTTTCGAATATCAGTTTCTAATTTCCAATCAACAACAGGTAGATCTATAGGACATACACGAACACATACTTCACAAGCAATGCATTTATCAAATTCAAAATGTATTCGACCGCGGAAACGTTCCGATGTTATTAATTTTTCATAAGGATATTGAATAGTTACAGGTAAACGATTTGCGTGGGATAAGGTAATCATGAAACCTTGACCAATGTACCTTGCGGCACGTACTGTTTGTTGACCATAATTCATGAACCCAGTTACCATAGGGAACATATCGTGAATATCTATGAATAATTTATGTTTGTTTCTTTCTCTTGTTTGAGACAAGTCATGAATATAGAATCTCGTATTCCTTTATAACGAAAGGAGTTGGAAAGATGTTGTTAATAATAGATTACCGAGAGAAATGGGTAAAAGAAATTTCCACCCAAGGTTTAATAGTTGGTCTATTCTTAACCTAGGTAAAGTCCATCTTGTTGCGATAGAAATGAACAAGAACAAATAAGTTTTAGCTAATGTAATAAAGATACCAATTGTCACTTCAAAAACTTCACCCGTTTTATTTATTTCAAAAAGTTCAGGAACAAATATATACGGAATAGATATATTCCACCCACCTAAGTAAAGAACTGTTACAAATAATGAAGAAACTAATAGATTGAGATAAGAAGCAACGTAAAATAAACCAAATTTTATACCCGAATATTCAGTTTGATAACCTGCTACTAATTCTTCTTCTGCTTCTGGTAAATCAAAAGGTAATCTCTCGCATTCTGCTAGGGAAGAGATTAGAAAAATGATAAACCCTATAGGTTGACGCCACAAATTCCATCCCCAAAAACCATATTTTGACTGCGCCTCCACTATATCAACTGTACTTGAACTGTTAGATAATCATAGTCGGTGACAACATCACTGTTTTCATCGCTATTACAGAACCGTACGTGAGATTTTCACTTCATACGGCTCCTCGAGGGCCACAAATAAATCTAAGACCGCGGGTATTATTTATCTTAAAATTTTTATAGGAGTAAGGGTAAAATCTATCGTACGGTCGAGAATTAAACCAATGGAATTCTGTCTGCTATAAAAATGTTATTGTTATAATTATTTTTAATTATAATAAAATAATAAAAAGTACTTCTGAATTTATCTCATCTTTTATTTTCTTTGTTGAGTAATAACTTAATCCTTCAATCAAATACTCTTTGTAGAAATATTAATAGATATTTCACCCCATAATTTTGTGATTACGAAAACGAATTAGACATTAAAATTATGTATGTCATGAATTGGATCTCTATTAATATGTGAATGGATATAGTAAGAAAAAAGAAAATAAAAAAGATCTCTTTTTTATTCTTTTTATTTAGTTTTCGTTCCTATTCTTCTTTCGGAAAATTAAAAATAAAGGATTATTTCGTTTCGGATAGTTATTTATTTAATCGGTGGATAGGAGATACTCTGAATCGGAATGTTGGGGAGTACTGCTTGATCATTTCTACAAATTTAAAGCCCCTATTAATATTCTTTTTTTCTGTTATGCAGAAATGCCCTTTTGGATAATTCCCATAATTTTCATTACTAATCCTTTTCGTATCTTGGTTTTTCTAACCATCCACCCATTTTTTTCTAAATTGCCCGTTATGATAATACATATATGGTAATGCCTACATAAGATAGTTAAAACTCAATACGGGGGATCCTTTTAGCCCGCTTCAAGTCAGGATGACTACTTCACCATCAACAAATCTTGGGGTAACTGATCTCTTCTGCTTATGTTTATTTTTCCTTTCTCTTGTACATAGGAAATGAGACTGAATATTTTTACTGCGAATTTTTAAGTTGTTCTTTTTTTTTTTTTCACTCATATAACTATCTGATTTTTTTATCAACTCGAATGATGAATAAAAATGAGAGTATCGATTCAATTCACTCTAATAAAGAGAGAAATAGATAATACTTTATTTATATTTTAACGAATCGCACGTAGAGATATTGATAACACACATAGAGTTAATGGTATTTCATAACTAATCGATTGAGCAGCAGCTCGTAGACCACCTAAAAAGGAATATTTATTATTTGATCCATACCCTGACATAAGAAGTCCAATGGGAGCAATACTTGAAATGGCAATCCATAAAAAAACACCGATATTTAGATCAGCTAAAATAAGGCCATAGCCAAAAGGAATTACTGAATAACTTAGTAGAATTGATATGACTGCTATGGATGGTCCGATACTGAATAAGCGAGTATCCCCTCTAGAGGGAAAAAGATTCTCTTTAAAAAGCAATTTTGTTCCATCTGCTAGAGCTTGAAGAATTCCAAAAGGACCCGCATATTCAGGTCCAATACGTTGTTGTAGACCTGCAGATATTTCTCTTTCTAACCACACAATTACCAGTACACCTATTGTGATTCCCAATACCAGAGCCAAAATAGGAACAAGCGCCCATATAATTTCATAGAATTCTTTTAAGAATTGCAATCTAGAAAAATAATTTATATCTTGTACCTCTGTTGTATCAATTATCATTTCAACGATCAACCTCCCCCATAATTATATCTATGCTGCCTAGTATTGTCATAATATCAGCCAATTTCATTCTTTGAACTAACTGAGGAAGAATTTGCAAATTGATAAAACCCGGCGGGCGAATTTTCCATCTCCAAGGAAAACCACTCTGATCTCCTATCAGAAAAATTCCCAATTCCCCCTTTGGGGCTTCGACTCTCACATAAAGTTCTTGTTTTGGCAATTCAAAAGTAGGAGAAGGTTTTTTACTAATGAATCGATATTCAAAATCATTCCACTTTGGATTTCTTTCTTTATTAAAGCATCGGGTTTCTAAATTTTCATAAGGGCCTCCTGGAATTCCTTCCAAAGCCTGTTGAATAATTTTTATCGATTCCGTCATTTCACCGATTCGAACTAAATAACGAGCTAAAGAATCTCCTTCTTTTTGCCACTGGACTTCCCAATCAAATTCGTCGTAACACTCATAATGATCAACTTTACGAAGATCCCATTGTATTCCAGAAGCTCGTAACATTGGGCCTGATAAACCCCAATTTATTGCTTCCTCGTCACCAATAATGCCTACTCCCTCAACTCGTTCTAAAAAAATAGGATTTCGCGTAATAAGTTTTTTATATTCAGAAATTGCTTTTAAAAAATAATCGCAAAAATCTAAACATTTATCTATCCAACCATAAGGTAAATCAGCTGCTATTCCTCCAATACGAAAATAATTATGCATCATTCTCATACCGGTAGCAGCTTCGAATAGATCATATATTAATTCTCTTTCTCTTAAAATATAGAAGAAGGGAGTTTGTGCACCAATATCTGCCATAAAAGGTCCAAGCCATAAGAGATGAGAAGCTATACGACTCAACTCCAACATAATTACTCTGATATAGCTGGCTCTTTTAGGTACTTGAATATTTCCTAATTGCTCCGGTCCATTTACTGTTATTGCTTCTGTGAACATAGTAGCTAAATAATCCCAACGGGTTACATAAGGCAGATATTGTATAATTGTTCGGTTTTCCGCAATTTTTTCCATCCCTCGGTGTAAATAACCCAATATTGGTTCACAGTCAATAACATCTTCACCATCTAGAGTAACCATGAGTCGAAGAACACCATGCATTGATGGGTGATGGGGACCCATATTTACTATCATAAGGTCTTTTTTTGTTGCTGGTACATTCATAGGTTTTTCCTCGATTCATTCTTCCATGAATTGCTTAAAACGAAAATAAATTCATCAAAATTCAAGATCTAATAAATCAAATAATTCAAAAATGATTTTAAAAATGACTTTTCATTTTCAAAATTAACGAGTTTTTGACTCACGAATATTCAACTGACTAATTAATTCTTTATAACGTACTTGATTTTTCTTTGACAAATAAGAAAGCAGTCGCTGACGTTTTCCCAGAATTTTCCGTAGACCTCTCTGAGATAAATAGTCTTTTTTGTGCACTTCCAAATGTGAAGTAAGTCTTCGTACCTTGTTTGTGAAATTGACTATTTGAAATTCAACAGATCCTCTGTTTTCTTCTTTTTCTTGTTGCGAAATCGATGAGATAAATGAATTTTTTATCATAAAATGAAATTTGATTTACCTTTTTATTTTTTATTTTAATTGTTAATGATCAGTAATAATAATGCTAATAATTTTAATTTTGTATAAACAATAGAATTTCGTTATGAATTTTTCATTTTATCAAATAAAATTGATCATTAATCAATTCTATTTTGAATTGGATTCAAAGAGATAAAATAAAGGACGTTATATGTATGCATTCTCAAAATAGAAAACGTTAGATCTAAAATTACAATTAAAAGAAAGGGGTTTCTGTTAATTCAATTTATTTTTCTAATTTTTCTATTTAATTGATATGTTAGTATCATGTATCAGAATGAAATGTAAACCAATACATTACATTTGGGCATCTGATTTCATATACCAGATATGGTATGGAGTGTATAAGAAAAATTACCATTAACGAATTTTTAATCGTGGATACATATGTATCCTTACCATAGTGAAACGACTGCCATTATTGGTATCAAACCAATACCTATTCATACAAGCTAAATCTTCTAATCGATAATTAGGCCAAAGAAAGAACTTTGATTTTATTAGTTTATTTTGAAATTTCTTTTTATCACTATCGAGATGGAGATATTTACTTCTATCCAACATTTGATTGAAATTTTTTACGTTCGCGCTATTGAAAAATGCAGTATTTATTTGTATATCTTTTTTTCTATTCATTGAATTAAAAAAAATGAGAATTCTCAATTTTCTACGACGTCTAGGAGATAAAATATTTTCAGGAACAAGCAAGCCATAATTATTTGTATTTTCGTCTCTATTTCCAATTATCTGTTGATATTTTGCACTAGATTGGTCAAAAGGATTTTCATGAACATAGTTTTTTTCTTGATATCTTTGATTAATTTCGTGTTTGCTCTTATGAAACAATGAAATACTTATGGTTTGATACATAAGAAATTTTCCATCATTTTTTACAGACAGACAAATGGGTTCGATAATCAATAGTCCTTGTTTGAGCAATTCTGTAATAGTTAATTCTTTTTTAATTATCATAATATCCAGACTCATTTCTTCACTTTGAATAGAGGATAGAACAATTTCGTTTGGATCTATCAGTCTAAGCAAAAGACTATATACTTTTATATTATTGAATATTTTTTTATTTAAAGAATCTTTCCATTTCAATTGAAAACGCAAATATCTTTGTAGAAATAAATCGAGCTGCGCTTCTGTCTTACTTTTGTATTGTTTTTTCTTTCTACGTTTTTTGATGTCAGATGTTCCGAAATCTTCTTCAACATCTTTTTCTTGGCTTGAAAAAGTTGATGGAAGATTCGCTTGTCCTATGGCTTCTTTTTTTTTTTTTTCTTCTTTATTTTCTAATTCAAGAGATTTTTTTTTATTCGATGATATAAAAGGATCTCCTTTTTTCGTTCCAGTAATGTTTTTATTTTTACTAAAATTTTCATTTCCATTCAAATTAAAAAAAAGAAATTTGAATGGAATTATCCATGGTTGAATCTTATATACATTATAAAGTCTCTCAAATTTTGGGTTCCCAAAATTGAGATTCAATCCGGGACAACTTAGGATTTCTTCATTCATTCCCATCCAATCAAAAACAAAAAAAGTTTTTTTGAGGTTGTATGGTTTGATTTTTGGATCAATCGTAAGATAACAAAGACCTTTCTTCTTAATTTTATCAATTATTTGATAGTTATTATTAGGTCCAGTCGTAGTATTTTGATTATTCTTGGTACCGGTATCGATATCTATCCAGGCCTCAATATCTATCTTCTTTCTAAGATAAAACTTCAGAATTTTCCAATCAAAATATTTTCTATCGCGATTTTTCTCCAAATCCATAATATCATCTTCTACTATAAGATTATTGAAAGAAAGACTTTTTATTATATCAAATAATTTGTTTTTATGTGGGTTGGAATTGGAAGAAATCTCTTTATTTTGATTGACTTGTAATGGTAATGGGGATTTATAAATATATAAGTCTTTCTTATACTCATAATTATAAGTAATAGATTTATATGCGAAAAGATTATATCTATATTTTTTCAACTTATTTATTTTCTTTTGCAGTAAGTCTATTTCAAATTTTTTTTTTTTTTCGTAATAAATTAATAGATCTTTTTCATATGAATTACATTTATTTAAATCTGTATTTTGAGCCATACAATGTTGATTGACTCTATTTCGCCACTTTTTTGGTACAAATTTCGACCATTTAATCTTAGATAAATTGTATTGATACTGACCCCTTAACCAGTTTTTCCATTCATTTATTCCATAATTTTGAAGGTTATTATGTCTTAATTCAGAACAAAATATTCCTTGTGTTACAAAATAATCTTTTATTTCATTTTTAAGAAATAAAGATTTTCCGTTATATTGCAGAACAGATCTTAATTTAGATAGATTAATAATTGGATTTTTTGATAATTTGTAAAATACATATGCTTGTGAGAAGTAGGATAAGTCGCAAAAAATATCTAAATTAGTAATATTAGAAAATGGCTTTTTTCTAATAAAAGTCAAATGAATTTTATTCTGATTTGTTTTATAACTTGTTTCTTGATTTTCTTCATTATGATAAATAGATTTATCAATAATTTTTTTTGTTGAGTCAAGAAAACATTGTGTATTGATCCTAGGAATATTAATTATAGATAGAAAGAGATTTATGTATATTTTCTCAATGAAAATTTTTATAAAAAAAATTGATTTACGAATTAATCGAGCAGTTCTTCTTTTTAATATTTTCGAAATCATTTTTGGCGATTCGAATCTTTTGCTTTTAGAATTTTCACTTATTTTGTTACTAATATTTCTATCAGGAGTTAGAACTTTTTTTTTATTGTCGTTTTTAATTTTTTCTATTTGATTTATGATTGTGTTTGTTCTATCAGTAATATCTTTCATTTTTTCTTCTGTTAGTGAATAATTTGTACAACCTATAGAACGAATTTGAATGGATGATTCTTGAATCATCTGATTACTGATTATCGAATCTTTTTCTTTTTTAGTTTCACTCAATTCATATATTTCTTTCAATCCAAATAATTGAAATAGTTTTCTTTTTGTTTTTGAGAGTTGTCTTATTATTCCTTTTATAAATAGAATATTTTTTATGATCCATTCTTTTAAGATATTTAGAAAAAATTGTGTTTTTTTTTTAAAAACTCTTATAACTATAAAACACATCTTTTTCAATTTTCGAATTTTTTTTTCGAGTTCTTTAAAAAGGGGTTCAAAATCAAAAAAAGAAAGTTGTTTTCGGGCAGAACCAAAAGGAAGTTCAGCCTCCCCTCCCCAAACCGTTAAAAAACTAAAATCACTTTTTTGCTCTTTCATTTTCAGTGAATTCTTCTTATGGGATTGTAGTTTAGATCTGTGCCAAGGTTTCAAACGAAAAGGAAATAGTATCTTTATTTGAATACCGTCTGTTAACCAGTTTTTAGGAAATTCTCTTTCTGATAATTGAATGCCATTATAGGTGCATTTAATATGCATTTCTTTATTCCAATCTTTGAAATCCTCGGACCATTCAGGAAATTGAAATAATAGAATACGGACGATATTTTTAGCTATTATCAATGAAGGTAATATAATATATTTTCTAAGAATTGATTGGGTTACTAACATCAACCCTCTGATTCCTTGAGCAAATATAATACTATCCCAAGCTTCCGCTATTTCTATTCGTATTTGCTCATCTCTTTTTTCGTTTTTTATTTTTTCTTCTTTTTCCTCAATTTCTTTTGTTTTTTCCCCTTTCTCTGTATAATCCGAAATTTTGAATTCTGTCTTTTTCCACATAAAATTTCGAATTTTTTTTTTTAAAAGTACGTATATATCAAACGAAAAGGGGTTTTCTATTCTGTCCAAAAAAAATGGCGAATGTACATTTGCTTGAAAAAGGTCTTTAATAACTGTTTTACGTCTTTGAGCACGCATAGAACCCTTAATTAGGCTTCGACGAAAATCAGGTTGTTGGGAATAACGTATCAAAGCAAGTTCATTTGTTTTATTGGTATTCTTAGTATCGTTTGTATTAGTATAATTATCAGTATTCTTTTGATTATCGGTAAAAAAGACTACACGCTTAGCCTTTCTTGCACGAATTCCACGATTCACTTTTACATTTTCTTCATTTTCCACCTGATTTTGTTCTAAATCATTGATTAATTTGTATGACCATCGAGGGACTTTTTTACTGATTTCTTTTCGTCCAATAGACTTTTTTCTATTTAAAATAGTTTGATTGTTGGAATTGGTTATAAATGCGTCAAATAAAAATTTTAAAATTTTTATTCGATCTTCTGAATAAATACTTCCCCTTTCCTGTTCTGAAAAGAAAAAAAGTTCTCGAAAATTTTTAAAATTTAAAGTTGATTTAACATCAAATTCATTCACTAAATTCAAGAAATACCCGATTTCTGTTGATAATGAGTTTATATCAAATGTATCCATTTTCCGTTCAAATTCTTGATAATTAGTAATAAGAAGGAAAGTATGAATCCTATTGATCCAAATCCTATCTATATATTTTTGTATAGAAATTTTATTTGTACTTGAGACCGAAAAAAAGTTTTTCATTTTTCCGCGATAGGGTCCATTTAAGAAAGGATCATATTTTTTAGGTAAATATTCTTTTCTAGTTTCATCATTACACAACCTAATACTTTTTTCGAGTACATCTCGAGCAATAGAT